GAATGAAAACCTCCCGATTGCAGGTAATGACAGAATTTTCGATTTTGTGAGGATCAATCAAAGAGGGTTTTCCTTATAAAAGGATTCTATAAAAGCAATGATAAATAGATACGAATAGAGCAAGAAAAGAAGGAAATAAAAAAACATAGTATAGAAAAGATATCCAAAATTATATAGAAATCACTATCCTACCCTTAGTTTTTATTTCCTTAATTTAATTTCGTTTGATTAGGGCAAAGTTCCTTAAAAACCTCTGCCTTTTTTAAAATATCCTGAACAGTTCCTGTAGGCTGAGCGCCTTTTTCAAGGAAATAGAGAATAGCGGGAACGTTTAAATAAGTTTGATTCTTGATCGGATCATAAAAACCCACTTTCCGAAGATCTCTTCCTTCTCTTCGGGATCGAACATCAATTGCAACGATTCGATAGACGGCTCATCGGGATAGATGTAGATGAAAAAGAACCCCCCCCTAGAACCGTATAGGAAGTTTTCTCCTCGTACGGCTCGAGAAAAAATGATTCGAAGTTTTGTCTATGGATAAAATTCTAATAAATAGAAAAGGAATCCGTAAAATAAATTAGCCTATAATTTAACTCATCTTTATTTAGCTTACTTCCTGAAAAAGAAAAAATCATTTGTACTCATAACTCAAGTTGAATAATTCTCAAATATCTTAAATATTTTTCTTTAAGATCTTTTTTTATTGAGTGGTCTTTAACCCCCCTTTTGTCTCGTTTAAAATCTATTTGGATTCTTTATTCGGATCCGTGAGACAATTGAAGTGGTGTTTCCTTGTTCTGGGATCCTTTATCTTTGTTTTAAATCATTGGGTTTAGACATTACTTCGGTGCTTCTTAATCCTTTCAAAATGGTAGCAACATACCCCTTTTGTGATTTCTTTCTATCAAAGAATCATACCGACGGTTGATTCGCGCGCGATACACTGTGGATCGAAAAAGTTTTAGCCGTTCCAACAAATTTTTTTGAATTGAAAATTTGCTCGAATCGGATCCTTTCGATTTCTATATCGAAGATATACTTACGAAGTTGTTCCAATTTATTGATTGGCATTAACCCTAGATCGTTGCCCCTGAGAAATTAATCAATACTTTCTACTCGAGCTCCATCATGAACTATTTACATTACAACCCAATAAAAAAAGAAGGGTTCTAGTAGAATAGAACAAACGACGTCGAGCCAAGAGCACCTTCATTCCTATATAAAATGGTGGATGTAAGAATAAGAATCCACACCGGATCGTGTCCTTCAAGTCGCACGTTGCTTTCTACCACATCGTTTTAAACGAAGTTTTACCATAACATTCCTCTAATTTGGAACCAGTATGGAATTGATTCAATTATGGAATCATGAATAGTCATTGGTTCAGTCGGTACAGAGACATAGTAATTTATATTTTTTCTTATCTACATAGATAATAAATATTTTTCTGAAGAAATCTTAGCAAGACCCCGGCTTTTTTTGTATGAATGGAACATTTTTCTATAAATCTATATCTAAAAAAAAAATATCTAACAGAAATATCCGGAAAAGAAATATAAATATAGAAATAACATAACTAACAGAAATAACACGAATAAATAAATTCTATTTGACTATGCCTCTTCAAGTGACTCAATAAGATAGACTGACCCATTTCCAACTTCCCAAAGATTCAACCCATAAGGAATCGTTACAAATCTTGATAATTGAAAAAGTTTCCTACTTCTACATCATTATTTGAGTCAAGTTTTACAGTAAAGACTATATTTGATTATCATAAGAAAGATAAATCTCTGTTTCTTTTCGAATCGAATTGTCAATGATTTAAAGCAAATAAGCTAAATAGATCGAACAATCAAAATAAATATCATTGTTAAATATTTAAATTTTAATATTTTAGGGATGCAAATTATTTTTCACAAAAATAGAAAGACTATTGTCACTGAAATAGGATAACAATACATACCTATAGGCTAAGCACTTCCTCGTTTTATATGTATTTTCATATTTTGTTTAACCTGAGGTTAAGTAATCTTTCTGCAACTGTGATCTATGTCCCTATCTGGATCACAAAAGGATTCAGTTACATTTGCATGTCGTTTGAACTCGATTTAGTTCAGTTTGTGAAAAACTGAGATATGATTCCGAAAAGAATCATTCAAAATCAGAAAAGAAAGAAGAATCATATTCTATCCAATATTAGACCTTGAAACAGAACCTTGTTGAACAAAAAAGCTGTATTCGGATACAATGGATATGCTCTGGGACGGAAGGATTCGAACCTCCGAATAGCGGGACCAAAACCCGTTGCCTTTCCACTTGGCTACGCCCCATTTATATTTTTATTGGACACTAATACTAATAAAGAATAATATTGGTATTAAGTGTTCGTCAATTCCAGTCCAACTATCTATAGAAAATCTTTATTCTTTATAGAATATATTATAGATTCGTGCTAGGATTTTGACATGTGTATATCTAGAATTCAACTGAATTTATTGATCATTACATATAATTCAATTAAGATATTGTATGAAAGTATCATTTCTTCTATTCTCCTTTGAGAATTGGAGGATTTTTGATTGGGCGGAAAAAGAAGGATTTTTTTGTCTACCTTACTTTCTTCATTTTTCCTTATATCAATAACTCAATCAAAATGCAATTATCTCGACGAACAAAATGTCTGTTATGCTTAATATCTTTAGTTTGATCTGTCTTAATTCTGCCCTTTATCCGAGTAGTCTTTTCTTCGCCAAATTGCCCGAAGCCTATGCTTTTTTGAATCCAATCGTAGATGTTATGCCAGTCATACCCCTGTTCTTTTTTCTTTTAGCCTTTGTTTGGCAAGCTGCTGTAAGTTTTCGATAAGATCTTTAATACTATCCTAGAAAATTCATGATTTATTCGAGAAAAATTATAACAATTGATAAGATCAAATAAGTCTGATAGTATGAACCTTCGATTCAAACATTTAAATTCTTGGATATCCGCGAGAAATCCGGCTCGCCCCATTTCCCGATTCTAATCCTTTTTCCGACGAAAGACCTTATTAGGTTAGGGTCCCTTACAATATCTAATTGTGGGTATAAAAGTGATTTGTGGTAATCAAAGACTCTTATTACAAATTTCAACTTCATTTGAATTTCTGAACATTCTTTTCTATTTCTAGAATTCATTTCTTGGTGTCAAAATAGGATATGTGATATAAAAATGGAGGATCTATTATCTTTTCTCGTTTTCCTTTTTCAAAAAACGATCTTGGAGGTTGTGTAATGCTTACTCTCAAACTTTTCGTTTACACAGTAGTAATATTCTTTGTTTCTCTCTTCATCTTTGGATTCCTATCCAATGATCCAGGGCGTAATCCTGGACGTGAAGAATAAAATAAAAATTTCGTTTTTCTTGCTTGATTTTCCAATTTTCTTAAGATTTGATTTTCTCTATTCCACACGTTTAACTAGGAAAAAAATAAAAAGGGGTTTGCGAAATTTGAAAGAAAAAAATAGAAAGTCATCAACGGAAACGGAAAGAGAGGGATTCGAACCCTCGGTACGAATAACTCGTACAACGGATTAGCAATCCGCCGCTTTCGTCCACTCAGCCATCTCTCCCAATTGAAAAAGATAATTACACATTACACATCAAGTAAGGATTAAAGAAAGTATTTCTTTGACATTCTTTATCGTTATTATATAATTAGCAATTCCATTTAGATGCTCGAAAGATCAAAATAGAAAGATAAATAAAGAAGACCTTCTTGCTTTTATTTTGTTCGAAGTGCCTTTTGGGCCTGGCCCGGTCAATACCCAGCCGGGCCTTTTTTTGTTCCAACAAATTCCCTTTATTTATAGGCAACATACTATAAATAAGATACCCAATTTGGTATCTGTGTAACAATTTCCGTTCTGGGGTTTACATATACTTATAATTTTTGTTATAATGATAATGGAAATTGAGAAGTATTTTTGATTCAAAAGAATCAATACTGATTAAGTATGTATCAATTTGTATTTTCTTATGTCATTAGGCAAACCAAATTTTAGATTCAAACCCAAGAATCATTCAGAAATTCTCAGTCAACGAATAGTTAATGGTTCCCATTTATCATAAATTTTGGCTTTTTTGAATGAAAATATACATTTTATTTTTCAATAGAAAAGTGAGGGGAAGTTTTTCGGCATTGTGTGTTTTGAGATACTATACAATCAATCGAAGGGGTCGATCAAATACAATTAAAAGGGGAAAAAGGGTTTCTTTTCGAATTTTTCTAAATTTAGAAAAAGGATTAAAAAAAGGATGCAAGATGCAAGTACAATAAACTAAAGTTTAGTAATCCAACCCAAAAAGGGCAAATTTTCTCCTATTGTGTATCGTTTTGGCGGCATGGCCGAGTGGTAAGGCGGGGGACTGCAAATCCTTTTTCCCCAGTTCAAATCCGGGTGCCGCCTCATCAACAAACGAATCGAAATCTCTTATTCTGTTCTGCTGATATAACTCACCCAAATTTTTCACAGCAGAACAGAATAAGGGGACTGTTGATACTTGGTTGATTCTAAACATCTGTTCTGGGTATTTTGTAAAAGATTGGAAATCTTTGAATATAAAATTGAAAGCTTATAATGGTCGAAGCAAGACTTCCCGATTCCCTTCTACTGCTAATGTAATGTCTACTGATTGGGTCTTGAATTCCATTGGATAGCCGGCGTATAATTCAACTACTAGTTGTGGAAAATCCTTTCTATACTGTAATCTACATATATAGACTCGCGAGAATCTCTGAGTGTTCAGGCATTCAATCACTATTAGATTGAGATTGGATGGATAATTTACTTTTTTATAGAAAAAGTATAGAAAAAGCGCAAAAAAAATAATTTTTTCCCCTCCTCAAGAGTATAATATACTATCTCCCAACTGCTTCAGAGAGACAGTCGGGAAAGGGTACGGATTAGATCAAATAGGAAATAAAAATATGTAATAGATAGCAATTTCTCTATTTTTACTTATGAGGGGAAAAAAGGAATGGGCCCTCTTATTTTATTACTATATGTTCCATTAGTAACATTCCTTTGTGGTGTCATTGTATATTTTACTTGTGTTTAGTATTTCCCGATTAGAAATCATATAATAATTTTTTAGAAATGGATTTATTTGATTGGTTCATCAATAGTGTTCGGCCAGAATCCCTTTTTGACTCTGGACCATTGATTCTACTATTATTAGTGAGCAATAATGGAATAATTCTATCATAGAGATAAGGGACATAATTCACATGGATATAGTAAGTCTCGCTTGGGCTGCTTTAATGGTAGTGTTTACATTTTCCCTTTCACTCGTAGTATGGGGAAGAAGTGGACTTTAGAAGCACTCCTAATTTAGTTGAGGAATTAAACGGTATCAATTGTTTTATAGATCGCTCTGCAACACATTTTTTTATTTGAATTGAAATTGAAATAATTTTCAAATAAAAATATCTTAATTTATAAATTCCATTGGATTCTAGTGGAGAAATGTATTCTATAACAGTAAAACGATTATTTCAGATTGATCGGAATAAATAGATGTATCAAAGAAATAGAATTGGGTCCTACGTCAATTCCATATATGGATTAATAACTACATATATTGAAGATAGAAGCTAATATAGTATACCAACTTTATTAGAAAGTCAAGTACACCTTTATACACTACAATAACACTAATAGAGAGTATGGTAAGAAAGAAATTTCTTTCTTACCATACTCTCGGATCTCATAGAATACCGCCGATTATAGCCCGTTGATTTCATTTAAGACGCAAAAATAGAATCCTTTTCATTTGATTTCTTCAATTATTGATAAGAACTGAAGTTTCATTTAAAGTAATTAATCATTTTGACTGACTGTTTTTACGTAAATGATAAGTAGAAAAGCAGTAGGAACTAAAATGAACAGTGCAGTAGCAATAAATGCAAGAATATTTACTTCCATAATCTCATCGTTTTTTTTATTTCACAATAACTCGGGATTTAATCCCATAGAGATGATAAATCTTTCACCTGTCAATTCAATGAATGCATTACCTATCGATGATCTTGAATCGGATCAATATCATGAATAACAATATCTGAGCTATTAAATTAATTCGTCGTCGAGAATTGAATAGTATAACATACGAAGATCCTTTATCCATACCGAATCCAAGATTGTATTCCCGGCCCAATCCAAAATTCCTTTATTTATCCTTCTTTTCTGTTCTTTCTTTTCTATAACCTACCTTAGGTCTTCCTTGTAGAACCATCAAATGAAGTATCATCTAACCACTCGTCCGTTTCCATTAACTACAAAACCCCAACAAACAATACAAGCAAAGTGGAAAAAGAGAGGAATTAGGTTCTAAACGCCGTTTTTTTAATGATCCAATTTTCTTTGGAAGACAAAGAAGTATGATAAAGATGAGTCGCGGGAGCAAAGATGGAATATTCTATAAACTTCACTATTTTAGTTATTTTAATTTTAGTTTAGGGTTTGTTCTTTCTTCCACAGAATCCTGAAAAAAAGGGGGGAAAGCCCTTCGGAATTAAATTATGCTCTCTGTCCCTTCTTTCACAGAAAATGGAGAGGCGAATTGATGTACTTATTGGATCCGTCGGGACTGACGGGGCTCGAACCCGCAACGTCCGCCTTGACAGGGCGGTGCTCTTGCCTATTGAACTACAATCCCAGGGAAATCAGAAGGGATCTAGCAGAAAATTTGGATTCTTTTTTATTCTCTCGTATCAGGTATTTCTTAAGAACAAGAGGGTTCTACCATCAGATGGTAGATTGGCGAATTGCTGGGCCGAGCTGGATTTGAACCAGCGTAGACATATTGTCAACGAATTTACAGTCCGTCCCCATTAACCACTCGGGCATCGACCCAGCACCTGATCCATTTTAGACGTTCTGAACTTCCTTTCGTCCCAAGGCGGATTTGACAAATTCATTTGAAATGTATTCCTCCTATTGGTCTAAAATGAATCACCCCCGTTCTACATTTCAATTTATTGAAAATATCATTCCTATGCTCATGATTCACCCCCAGAGGGAATTGAACCCTCGTTGTCTCAGTGAAAGAGAGAAGTCGTAACCTCTGGACCACAGGGGCCGGGGGTGATCATGAGTCAGATTATGAGTAATTTTATATTTTTTATATTACCGTAGTGAGCAAAAAAAAACAAGTAAAACAAGTAAAAATGACAAGTAAAAATGAATAAAACTGGACCAAAAAATAGTCCCCATAGGGGCTAAGGAAAACACAAAAAAATAGGGAAACAGAAACAATCTGATAGGCTCACGAGGGCGGCCCCTTTAGGAGATGATATAGGATCAAACCGAAAAACAAGAATAATCCTCTTTCATTAATACATTAATGATAAAGTCAAGTTATTTTTGGTCCGCCGGATTTTATTTTGGCCAAAATCAGACCGACTTTTTTAAGTATTTTAAGGCCATTTTAGTAACATGAGACAACCATTTTAAGGC